TTGACTCTTATTCAAAAGGTCCGATAATGTATGTATATTGGACCCTTTGAGACAGTTATAGGTCCTGGAAGGCAATTCTGATTGGTCAATAAAAATACATTTCAATGGAATTCCTTTTTTGTTTTTCTTTAGATTAGTTAATCTATATTGAAAGGTAAAAAGGGGTATAGGAAACCTGTTTTTATTTTCTTCGAAATTAATGTCCTCTTCCTCCACATGTAGAAAAGGAATAAATAAATCAATCAAATTACGAGAAGCTTCATAAAGTGCTTCCTTAGGAGTTAAACTTCCATTCGTCCATATTTCTAGAAAAAGTATCTCTTGTTTTTCATTCCCATTCCCATAAGAATGAATACTATGATTCGCATTTCGAACAGGCATGGATACAGCATCTATAGGATAACTTCCATCTTGAGAGTTATTTGCGGATTTCATACGATATCCGCGATCTCTCTTGATTTGTAATTCAATACACAAATCAATTGGTTCCGTCAGGTTAGCTATATGTTGTGTCGTGTCAACTATTTCCACGTAAGGTGGTGAGATGATATCTTGAGCGGTTACGTATCTAGGCCCCTTGACGCAGATGGATGCGTCTATAACTCCATACAGATTACTTCTCAATATAATTTCTTTCAAATTTAGTAAAATTTCATGTACTGATTCTTCAATACCTACTATCGTAGAATATTCATGTGCTACTTTCTCAGATTTTGCACGTGTGATACATGTTCCTTCTATTTCTCCAAGTAAAGCCCTTCGCATGGCAATACCTATGGTATCGGCTTGACCTTTCATAAGCGGGGACAGAGTGAAACGACCATAATAAAGACGCTTACTGTCTACTCTTGATTCAACACATTTCCACCGTAGTGTTCGAGTGGATCCTACTACTTCCTCTCGAACCATACTATAATAAGTATTATTATACTATTTGATCAGATCATTGAATCATTTATTTCTCTTGAAATCTGTTTAATTCTTATTTCTACACACGTCTTTTTTTAGGAGGTCGACACCCATTATGTGGCATAGGTGTTACATCACGTACTAAACTTAATAGTATACCACTTCTACGAATGGCTCGTAATGCTGCATCTCTTCCGAGACCAGGGCCTTTTATCATAACTTCTGCCCGTTGCATACCCTGATCAACTACTGTACGAATAGCGTTTACCGCTGCGGCTTGAGCAGCATAGGGTGTACCTCTTCTTGTGCCTTTGAATCCAGAAGTACCCGCGGAGGCCCAAGAAACCACCCGACCTCGTACATCTGTAACAGTTACAATGGTATTGTTGAAACTCGCTTGAACATGAATAACTCCTTTTGGTATTCTACGTACATTCTTACGTGAACCAATACGTCCATTCCTACGTGAACCAATTCTTGGTATAGCTTTTGTCATATTTTATCGTCTCATAAATATGAGTCAGAAATATACAGAAAGAAAAGATACGGAGATATCCATTTCATGTTAAAACAGATCTTTTATTCTTACATGGGTCCCCCCTTTAGAAAAGAAAGTTCTTTTTTAGAAAGATTACCCTTGTCTCTGTTTATGTCTCGGATTGGAACAAATCACTATAATTCGTCCGCGCCTACGGATCAGTCGACATTTTTCACAAATTTTACGAACAGAAGTCCTTATTTTCATATTTCTTATTCCTTACCTTAATTCTGAATCTACCCTTTTGAAGAAAATAAGTTTCTTGAATATTTTTTTTTTTTTTAACTTCGAATTGTGTCCCCATGAAAGGAATGTTTAAAAAATCACCTAATCGTTCGAATCTTTGTTGCGAAGTCTATAAATTATACGTCCTCTGGTTGAATCATAACGACTTACTTCAATTTTTACTCTATCTCCTGGTAGTATCCGTATAAAACTGCGCCGGATCCTCCCTGAAGCATAACCTAGAATTAGATCTTCATTATCTAAACGGACCCGGAACATACCGTTGGGAAGTGATTCAGTAATTAAACCTTCATGAATCAATTTTTGTTCTTTCATTCCAGGTAACCCCCTTGAAGTATCAACTAATGAAGGAAGAGGTATATAACTCACTTTTCCTCTCTATTTCACAAATGGGAAGTTAGAGATAAAATTAGGATACCAGAGGAGGAGGATCACCATATATAACACAAAATTTCTCCTCCAATTCTTTCTAGTCGAGCTTCTCGATCTGTCATTATACCTCGAGAAGTAGAAATAATTACAATTCCCATTCCACCTAAAATCTTAGGAATTCGTTGATAGTTGGAATAAATTCGTAAACCGGGTCGGCTGATACACTTTAAAACGGTTCTATATATTCCTTTCCTAGTCTTTCTATGTCGCAGGGTTGAAACCAAGAAATATTTGTTATTTTCCTGATGTTTCCGAACATTTTCAATAAAACCTTCTCGTAGAAGTATTTTAACAATGTTTTCGGTGATATTAGTAGATGCTATTCGAACCGTTCCTTTTTTATTCATGTCAGCATTTCTTATGGAAGTTATTATATCGGCAATAGTGTCCCTACCCATAACGAACTATAATTTTTTGTGCCTCCTAATTTTGATATAATCAACATGTTTCCTTTTTTCTTTTTTCTTTGTTTTTTTTTTTTTGAATTATTCAATTTTAAAAAGTATATGCGTGAGACACAATCTATTAATTTGATCTATTTCAGGTAGCCTACTATATCATAGTGTCATCTACTAGTATTTATAATACCTCGGGAGCTAATGAAACTATTTTAGTAAAATTCAACTGTCTCAATTCCCGAGCGATCGCACCAAAAACTCGAGTTCCTTTTGGATTTCCTTCTTGATCAATGACGACCGCTGCATTGTCATCATATCGTATTATCATACCGTTGTCACGTTTGAGTTCTTTACATGTACGTACAATTACAGCTCTAATGACTTCTGATCTTTCTAGAGGCATATTTGGCACTGCTTCTTTGATTACAGCAACAATAACGTCACCAATATGAGCATATCGGTGATTACCAGCTCCTATGATTCGAATACACATCAATTCTCGAGCTCCGCTGTTATCCGCTACATTCAAAAGGGTCTGAGGTTGAATCATATATTTTTTATTTGAATCTGTTATTTCAATGCAAAGGATGAAGGAAAAAAAGAAATATTGTCCGTCCAGAATAAACCTGCGGTTGTTTTTTCATCCTCAATATCCCTTTTGTTTAGTTCTACATCCCTATCGTGAAATAACAAATTGAGTTCGTATAGGCATTTTGCACGCAGCTATTTCAATAGCTGCTCTGGCTATAGTTTCTGATACTCCGCCCATTTCATAAAGTATTCGACCCGGTTTAACAACAGATACCCAATATTCGGGGGGTCCCTTTCCCGAACCCATACGTGTTTCCGTAGGTCTTACTGTAACAGGTTTGTCGGGAAATATACGTACCCATATTTTTCCACCACGACGCGCATATCGTGTCATTGCTCTCCGCCCCGCTTCTATCTGTCTAGCTGTGATCCAAGTGGGTTCAAGCGCCTGAAGAGCGTATCCGCCGAAACAAATATGATTGCCTCGACAAGATATTCCCTTCATTCTTCCTCTATGTTGTTTACGAAATCTGGTTCTTTTGGGGTTATAGTTGATGGTTCTTTCTTAATTCCATCTCTATTGCAGAACCGGACATGAGAGTTTCTTCTCATCCAGCTCCTCGCGAATGAAACGATTCAATAATATTACAGATACACATGTATAATTATAATAATTATAAGTAATGAATGGCATTTATTGATATTTAATTTGTTACATATTTAATTTGTTACAAAGGAAGAAGTATATACAAAATATACAGCCGGACGTGTATATTATTAGATATAGAAAATATAAAAAATGCTTCTTTTTTTAGAATATAACGTAGAATATAATGAATCCTTATTTTTACCTCTATCGAACGCGCCAAAAATTGTAATCCAATAAATAAAGGTTTCGCGGGCGAATATTGACTCTTTCATTCGTAGGGTCAGTCAATTCATGACACCTCTCAGAATAAATCCATTTTTTCTTGGTTCGTTCCGCCATCCTACCCAATGAATTATTAGGATTCGTTTTCAATAGAATCCTATGCAGTCACAGGTTTCGTCGTTCCCATAGCTTCTCCATTAATGGTTAGGCCTGAACTCTGCAATGGAGCTTCCGGCAAAATTCGTTCCCGAGTCAATCTCCTCAGTTTTTATTAACCCGAGGCTCTTTATTCTTTATTATTTTTTTCTTTTTTTTTTATATTATTTTATTTATTTATATTTCATTTATATATTTATATCAGTATTGATTATATCAGTATTAATGCTTTATCACACTGCCTTTTATGAGTTGATTCATAGACCATACATATTGGAATCATATATCATTGATATTTTTGTTCTCTCTTTCTATCATCCTTCCATTTATCCACATCCCTTTATTTTTGCTTCACAGACCATAATCAGATTTCTTTTTTATGGAAAAAATTTCAGTTGCTACAACTATATGATCGATCCACCCATATAGTGACTGTTTCTTGGGATCTTGACAATACGAAGCAATAAGTTGGTTATTAATTTATATGGTTACTAAGTTCATAGTAGGGGTTAGTCTATTTTTTTTTTTTTTTTTTTTTGAATCTCAACCCTAAACTCTAAAGAAAAAACTAACGAGTCACACACTAAGCATAGCAATTATACTAAATGGTCAATCGAATTTTTATTCAACCTTATAGAATTAGAATTGTTCATTTTTGTTTGATTTAACAGAAAAAGAATGAAACAGTTTGTAATTTTTTGTTCTATCACTAGACAGAATGGCAAGACAAATGAAGGTCTATTATTTCTCGTTTACAAATATCCAAACTCGTTTACAAATATCCAAATTTTGATGCCTAATACTCCATAAATAGTTCGAATTGTATAGGAACAATGATCAATTTTAGCGCGAATTGTTTGTAGGGGAACCCTACCTTCTCTGATCCATTCGACACGTGCAATTTCTTTTCCGTCGATAC